CAAGTGATAATCCATATGGGATTCCCAAAATTATTAATAGAAAATCGACCACACGGAGTAGAAGACCTAAAAATAAATGTACAAAAAGAATTGAATTGTGTAAACCGAAAACTCAATATTGCTATTACAAGAATTGCAAAACCTTATGGGCACCCTAACATTCTTGCGGAATTTATAGCCGGACAACTAAAAAGTAGAGTATCATTTCGAAAAGCAATGAAAAAAGCTATCGAATTAACCGAACAAGCTGATACAAAAGGAATTCAAATCCAAATTGCCGGCCGTATCGATGGAAAAGAAATTGCACGTATCGAATGGATAAGAGAGGGTAGGGTTCCGCTACAAACCATTCGCGCGAAAATCGATTATTGTGCTTATACCGTTCGAACTATCTATGGAGTATTGGGAATCAAAATTTGGATATTTATGGACGAGGAATAATAAACCTTTACTTAAATTTGTCTTTTGGTATCAATTTAATGATAGAACATAAAATAACAACCTTTTTGCTTCTTTTTCCATCGAACAAATTCTCATTTTGAATCCCATTTTAATCCCATAAGGTTTAATAAAAATTCGATTGACCTTTTGAAAAAATTGCTATGCTTAGTGTGTGACTCGTTGGTTTTTGTTAAAATTAAAACTAAATAACCAAAAAAACAAATCATACAAAATAGAAACTCATAACTAGCAACTAATAACCAACTCATCGCATCACATTATTTGGATCCAAGGAAGCAGTCAAGATATGTTATTTTAGCCCTAGCATTGTAGGAACTGCATTTTTTTGGCATAAACAATTCATTAGATTTATTGTCAAACAAAATAAAAATACAAAAAAGAAAAAAAGGATACGGATAAAAGGAAAGATGAGAGAAAGAAAAAAAAAAAGAATCCAATAGAAACGATATATGATTCCACTATGTAAGGTCTTTGAAACATCTCATAAAAAAAAATGTAATAAAGCATCAATACAGATTGACGCAAAATTATATGATAGAAATCTGTTTCATAGAAAAAAATAAGAGCTTCGAACCAATCACGACTAAGAGGGTTGTCTCAAGAACAAATTTCATTACGAGCTCCGTTGTAAAATTTATAGACCTAATCATTAATCAAGAAGCGATGGGAACGACGGAATCCGTGAATCCGTAAGATTCAATTAAAAATGAATCCTAACGATTCATTGGTAAGGATGGCGGAACGAACCAAAAACCTATTCATATTATAAAAAATGATAAACTAACTTTACAGCTAAAATAGATATTGAACGAGTAAATATTCGCCCGCGAAAATTCCCCTTTTCTTTTTTATTTTCATTGAATTCCTCATATTTGAGCAATCCAATTTAATATAAATTTATAAAACTAAAATGAAAAAGAATGAAATATTATAGAAAAAAAACAAAAATATACAAAAAAAGGAATAAAATAGAGATTTAAAGAAATTTAAATTGACTATTTATTTATATACCCAAATAAAAATATCTAGTAAACTAGGTGAATCCAAAAGAATTTATTCATTGTATTTATTCAGCGTATTATTACATGTATATATTAATTATATAAAAATAAAATATTCATTTAAAATGAAATTTTTATTTTTTCATTCGCGAGGAGCTGGATGAGAAGAAACTCTCACGTCCGGTTCTGTAGTAGAGATGGAATTCCAAAAAAACCATCAACTATAACCCCAAAAGAACTAAATTCCGTAAACAACATAGAGGAAGAATGAAGGGAATATCTTGTCGGGGGAATCGTATTTGTTTCGGAAGATATGCTCTTCAGGCACTTGAACCCGCTTGGATCACGTCTAGACAAATAGAAGCAGGGCGGCGAGCAATGACACGAAATGCACGTCGCGGTGGAAAAATATGGGTACGCATATTTCCCGACAAACCTGTTACAGTAAGACCCGCGGAAACCCGTATGGGTTCCGGTAAAGGATCGCCCGAATATTGGGTAGCTGTTGTCAAACCAGGTCGAATACTTTATGAAATAAGCGGAGTAGCCGAAAATATAGCCCGCCGGGCTATCGCAATAGCGGCATCGAAAATGCCTATACGAACTCAATTCATTATTTCAGGATAAGAATGTGGACCTAAAGGAAATGGATCTTTTGGATAAAAACAAATAGAAGTTTTTTTTGGACAAACAATATTTCTTTTTCATTTATTTTTACATTGAAAGAACAGATAAAAACAAAAAATGATTCAACCTCAGACCCATTTGAATGTAGCAGACAACAGCGGGGCTCGAGAATTGATGTGTATTCGAATCATAGGAGCTAGCAACCGCCGATATGCTCGTATTGGTGACGTTATTGTTGCTGTGATTAAAGAAGCAATACCCAACACGCCCTTAGAAAGATCAGAAGTGATCAGAGCTGTAATTGTACGTACCTGTAAAGAACTCAAACGCGCCAACGGTATGATAATACGATATGATGACAATGCCGCAGTTATCATTGATCAAGAAGGAAATCCAAAAGGAACTCGAATTTTTGGTGCAATTGCCAGGGAATTGAGACAAAACTTTACTAAAATAGTTTCATTAGCTCCTGAGGTATTATAAGATGAGAAGTAGGGTATTTGACTGAAAAACAATAGGAGATTGTGTATCACGTATATATCTTTCATTTTGAAGTTTTTTATAATTAAAAATTGAATACTAAACTAAAAAAAAGGCATGTTGATTATATCAAATTTTTGGGGAACCACTTATTTTAGTTCATCATGAGTAGGGACACTATTGCTGATATAATAACCTCGATACGAAATGCAGACATGAATAGAAAAGGAACGGTTCGAATAGTATCTACTGGAATCACCGAAAACATTGTTAAAATACTTTTACGAGAAGGCTTTATCGAAAATGCGAGAAAACATCAAGAAAGAAACAACTACTTTTTGGTTTTAACTCTGCGACATAGACGAAATAAGAAAACGCCTTATAAAAATACTTTCCATTTAAAAAGGATCAGTCGACCTGGTCTACGAATTTATTCGAACTATCAACGAATTCCTAGAATTTTAGGTGGAATGGGGATTGCAATTCTTTCTACCTCTAGAGGTATAATGACGGATCGAGAGGCTCGACTAGAACGAATTGGCGGAGAAATTTTATGTTATATATGGTAATCCCTATACTATCTGAATTGGATCCAAAATTTTCGATTTGTGAACAAAAAAAGAGAAAAGACAGCTTGTCTAATATCATTCCTCTATTAGTTGATACTTTAAGGGGGTTTTGTCTGGAATGAAGGAACAAAAATGGATTCATGAAGGTTTGATTACCGAATCACTTCCTAATGGTATGTTCTGGGTTCGTTTAGATAATGAAGATCTTATTCTCGGTTATGTTTCAGGAAGGATACGACGTAGTTCTATACGAATCCTACCAGGAGATAGAGTTAAAATTGAAATAAGCCGTTATGATTCAACTAAAGGTCGTATAATTTATAGACTCCGCAACAAGGATTCGAACGATTAGATAGTTTTTCAACTTCAACACTCCTTTCTATAAGAATACAATTCGAGATTCAAAATATTCAAAAACCTATTTTCTTCCAAGAATTAGATTCAAAATAAAAACAACGGAATAAAAAATATGAAAATAAGAGCTTCTGTTCGTCAAATTTGTGAAAAATGCCGGCTGATCCGCAGACGGGGACGAATTATAGTAATTTGTTCTAACCCAAAACACAAACAACGACAAGGATAACTACTATACTAAAAACTAAAAGGAACTATCTAGAAAGAATTGCTAAAAGATTTGATTGATATAAAAAACGGAAAGATTTGTTTTGACATGAAATGGATATATCCATATATCGTTGACTTATTTTTATGAGATGAAAAAATATGGCAAAACCTATACCAAAAATTGGTTCACGTAGAAATGGACGTATTAATTCGCGTAAAAGTGCACGTAAAATACCAAAGGGAATTATTCATGTTCAAGCAAGTTTCAATAATACCATTGTGACTGTTACAGATGTACGGGGTCGAGTAGTTTCTTGGTCTTCTTCCGGTACTTGTGGATTCAGGGGTACAAAAAGAGGGACACCGTTTGCGGCTCAAACTGCAGTAGGAAATGCTATTCGTACGGTGTTAGAGCAAGGTATGCAACGAGCCGAAGTCATGATAAAGGGTCCTGGTCTCGGAAGAGATGCAGCATTACGGGCTATTCGTAGAAGCGGTATACTGTTAAGTTTCGTACGAGACGTAACCCCTATGCCCCATAACGGCTGTAGGCCTCCTAAAAAAAGACGTGTGTAGAAATCACAATTGAAGATATTTCAAGAGAAATAAATGATTCAAAGATATGATCAATTTTGTAAAATATTACTATGGTTCGAGAGAAAATAAGAGTATCTACTCGGACACTTCAGTGGAAGTGTGTTGAATCAAGAACAGATAGTAAATGTCTTTATTATGGTCGCTTTATTCTCTCTCCACTTATGAAAGGTCAAGCTGATACAATAGGCATTGCGATGCGAAGAGCATTGCTTGGCGAAATAGAAGGAACATGTATCACACGTGCAAAATCTGAAAAAATACCACACGAATACTCTGCCATATTGGGTATTCAAGAATCAGTACATGAAATTTTCATGAATTTGAAAGAAATAGTATTGAGAAGTAATCTATATGGAACTTGTGAGGCGTCTATTTGTGTTAAGGGCCCCAGATGTGTAACTGCACAAGACATCATCTTGCCGCCTTATGTAGAAATAGTTGATAATACACAGCATATAGCTCGCTTGACGGAACCAATTGACTTGTGTATTGGATTACAACTTGAGAGAAATCGCGGATATCATATAAAAGCACCACATAACTTTCAAGACGGAAGTTATCCGATAGATGCTCTATTCATGCCTGTTCGAAACGTGAATCATAGTATTCATTCTTATGGAAATGGGAATGAAAAACAAGAAATACTTTTTCTCGAAATATGGACAAATGGCAGTTTAACTCCAAAAGAAGCACTTTATGAAGCCTCCCGGAATTTAATTGATTTATTGATTCCTTTTTTACATGCAGAAGAAGAAAACTTAGATTTAGAGGACAATCAGCCCAAAGTTTCTTTCCCCTTTTTTACCTTTCACAATAGATTGACTGAAATACGGAAAAACAAAAAAAAAATAGCATTGAAATTTACTTTTATTGACCAATTAGAATTGCCACCTAGGATCTACAATTGCCTCAAAAAATCCAATATACACACATTATCGGACCTATTGAATAACAGCCAAGAAGATCTTATTAAAATAGAGCATTTTCGTATAGAAGACGTAAAACAAATATTTGGCACTCTAGAAAAGCATTTCGTAATTGATTAAAAAAAAAATATGAAAAAAAAATGACTTGAATAGGTGTATCTAGGGAAAATTCACTTCGAAGCGACTATTCCCTAGATACACACGTCGTGTTATTTCAGAATTGAATCAATTTAAAAAAGACCTAAAGTTAAGGATTTATCAATAGGTAATGTTGCTCCAATACCCAGCCAAAGGGCTACTATGGTACCAACCAAAAAGACAGTTGTAGCTACTGGACGCCGAAATGGATTTTGGAATTTATTAACATTTTCTAAAAAAGGAACGGTTAATAATCCCGCGGGTACTGAAACCATTAAAAGAACGCCTAATAACTTATTTGGCACTGTACGAAGTATTTGAAATACAGGAAAAAAATACCATTCAGGTAATATTTCCAAAGGAGTTGCAAATGGATCCGCCGGCTCACCAATCATTGATGGTTCTAAAACTGCCAAGCCTACGTTACACGCAATAGTACCTAAAATTACTACAGGAAAAATATATAAAAGATCATTAGGCCATGCGGGCTCCCCGTAATAATTATGCCCCATGCCTTTCGCTAATTTAGCCCTTAATACAGGATCATTCAAGTCAGGTTTTTTTGTTATTAGGATAGGTGAATTCTTTTCTTAGAGATTCGATTCATCCCCCGAAAGAACCGGACATGAGAATTTTTCATCATCCGGCTCGAGCAAGAATCAAAAGAACCAAATGGATCCAGAATATGGATCTTATCCATCTAAAAGGTTCCCTGTAAGAACCTATTTATTAAATCCTACTTTCCGAAGTTGTAATTATACATGGAAAGAAATTCTGCTCTTACAAATAAATGCTCAACACCCAAGTAGGCTTACAAAGTTGATCATGCTCAAATGCTTTTTGGGTCGTCTCATACCTTGTAATTGGTGTTTATCTCCAAGTATTTTGGATATTTTGACTTTCTATAAAATAGAAAATTATATATTTATATTACAAATAAAGGGTTTACTTGTTACTAATATAGCCTAGTCTCTATTGTTCTTTAGATCCCTGGTTTCACTCCGATAGTATCATAGATCAAGTCAATGCAAAGGAAATGAATGCATTTCAATACTATTCAAACTATTAATAAAATAATAATATAATCTAGATTATATTATGCAAAATCACACACTCGACTGGATCTTACGGAGCCCGTTCATTCATCACATGATTCAGGGTTGATCATAGAATAGATTCTCTTGAAACGAACCAACCTATCCTCTTTATAGGACTTACTTATATGGCGGTTGGACAAAAGACACATTTGAGTATGAATTTTAATGTGACAGAAACGGACATATACCTGCACGGCCTAATCAATAGTTCAAGTCAGACACTCCCATAATCCATTTTCATTTCGTAGAATTACCCTCAACTAGTTATGTTAAATAACTAAACATAAAATTTAACTAAATAAAAAATTATGAAGTTGAAGGAAAATGTCCAAATACATAGATTATTATTTTCAATAATCCATACATGTAGCAATGAAATACTATTGTTCTTCCCTCAAGTAATAAATGATTGATTACAAATATCTATGATATACTTTTTCTATTCTATAAGGGCCCAGAAATACCTTGTTTACGTATCATTAGAAAGTGCATTAACATAAATACGGAAGTAAGAAGAGGCAATACAAAAGTGTGTAAACTATAAAACCGAGTCAAAGTGGATTGTCCCACACTAGCACTTCCACGTAATAACTCTACCAAAGGTGATCCTATTACAGGAATAGCATCCGGTACGCCCGTTACAATTTTGACTGCCCAATAACCAATTTGGTCCCGAGGTAAGGAATAACCAGTTACGCCAAAAGAGGCGGTCAATACACCCAGAACCACACCCGTAACCCAAGTCAATTCGCGTGGTTTTTTAAACCCACCGGTGAGATACACACGAAAGACATGCAGGATCATCATTAGAACCATCATACTTGCCGACCACCGATGAACGGATCGTATTAACCAACCAAAGTTGGCTTCAGTCATTATATATTGAACAGAAGCAAAAGCCTCAGTAACGGTTGGACGATAGTAAAAAGTCATCGCAAACCCGGTAGCTACTTGTACTAAAAAACAAGTAAGTGTAATTCCTCCTAGACAATAAAAAATGTTTACATGAGGAGGAACATATTTACTGGTTATATCATCCGCAATCGCCTGAATCTCGAGACGTTCTTCGAACCAATCATAGACTTTATTGAGATAGGTAAACTGTTAAACCCCCCTAAGAACTGTATATGAGACTTTCATCTCGTACAGCTCAAGCAGACACACCCAAATACTGATTAAATTAGAATAGAAAGTTGCAAACTTCGTAATCCCCTGTTTTCTTTTTTCGGAAGATAGGAAGGGATAAAAATCCAAAAGTTCTTCTTTGTGTTCATAATGCCAAAATATCAAGTCGGCGCATTCGTCTTTCTCTTGATTGTTACTACAGGCCTCTTGAATATTCTCTTTTCCTTTTTTCTTTCATTTGTTATTTTTGTATTTGTATATAATGCGACTTTTTTGCTTTTTTATCATTGATAGGAATTTCTCTTGTTAAGACCCTATGAATCGATTGAACCCCAGATTCATACTAGAACCACGATGATTCAATAAAACCCTAAAGCTAAGCACAAAGATTCCTTGAGTAAGAACCATTGGATCATCACTTATTAAATCAATAGGATAGGTATTATTTTATTATTATAACTAATAATACAAAAAAATTTGTCTGTTGGTTAAACAAAAAAGGCATCAAAAGGAGTTTGAACGAAAAAAGATTTCGATTTATACCTTCTTATTCTTTCTTTGAAAAGCAAATTTTTCTGAATCCGATCTCGAGGTCTGAATATTAAATATGAATCATAGTTCAAATATTGTTTGATCTATTTTAGCTATTCCGTGTTTCAGATACCAAAAAAAATATCCAACGAGGTATAACCATCTCTATCAGGATAAGATGACAGACTCATTTTCTGTATTATCAATAGGATCCATTCTAACAAGTCACACACTCATATTCCGGAAATACAGAAAGAAATTCCGCGATCGAACTACCAAAAGGGGATAAAAATCGGAGTCTTAAAAACGCACTTTGTATTGTTTGTATTGAAAGGCTAGAACTTTCCGGTTCTTTTGTCTTTCATTTTTTTGTTTTTGTGGATTTAATTCATTGAAATTCCATCCAGTAAAACGGAAGAATTATAAATTTCCAAAATAATAGAAAGGAATACTGCAAATAAAGCCATCGCAACTCCCATCAAAGGAGTAGTTCCCCACCCAGGAGCTACTTTACCATATTCCGAATTCAAGGGTTTCAAAAGAACCCCTACGGTAGTAGGTTTTGGACGAGATCTAGAACTACTCTCAACGGTTTGTGTAGCCATAAATTCGATTATATTCATTGAGATCTGTTGACTTTGTATACCATTCCGTTGTAAATAAATGATTTTATCATAGATCCATTGTGGTCTTAAAATTATATAATAATGGAAACAGCAACCCTAGTCGCCATCTTTATATCTGGTTTACTTGTAAGTTTTACCGGGTATGCCTTATATACCGCTTTTGGGCAACCCTCTCAACAACTAAGAGATCCTTTCGAGGAACACGGAGATTAGTCGAAGTAATGAGCCTTCCAATATTGGAAGGCTCATTACTTCAATTGAAATGATGAAAAATCATTTCATTTTTTAGTTGAAATTTTAGGAGGTTCCCGAAAAAAAATAGAGAAAAAAATTATCCCTAGAGTAGAGACTAATAGAAATGTATAAACCAATGCTTCCATAGATTCGATTGTGGTTTACAATTATAGCTTCCATACCTGTTTACTTGAGATTATTTTCCCAATAATGATAACAAAACGGTGGTAATTCAAATCAAGATTGCTCTAGTATCCTCTGTCAAATCAAAAAAAATAGAAGCAAAAAAGCAATGTTGTATTAAACTCCTTGTCTTCTTGTAGTTGGGTCTCCAATTTTTTGGAATGCGCCAAATTCTACTTGAACATCCAAATCGGGGTCAATCCCAGCAAAAACATCTCTGAATAAGGTTCTAGACCCGTGCCAAATGTGTCCGAAGAAAAAGAGTAGGGCAAAGGAAGCATGGCCAAAAGTAAACCAACCTCTTGGACTACTGCGAAAAACACCATCTGATTTCAAAGTAGCACGGTCTAATTCGAAAATTTCACCCAATTGAGCACGCCTAGCATATTTTTTCACAGTAGCAGGATCGCTATAACTGACTCCGTTTAGTTCGCCGCCGTAAAACTCAACAGTTACACCTACTTGTTCAACGCTATACTTAGATTCTGCTCTTCTAAAAGGAACATCAGCTCTAACAATTCCGTCCCCGTCTATTAAAACGACCGGAAAGGTTTCAAAAAAAGTAGGCATACGTCGTACAAAGAGTTCGCGTCCGTCTTTATCTCGAAAAACGGGGTGTCCTAACCATCCAACGGCTATTCCATCGCCGTTGTCCATTGATCCCGCTCTAAATAATCCTCCTTTCGCTGGATTATTGCCAATGTAATCATAAAAAGCCAATTTCTCGGGAATTTTCGACCAAGCTTCTGATAAACTTTGATTTTCGGCTAGCCCAGCACTTATCCGTCGGTATATTTCTTGCTGAAAGTATCCCTGATCCCATTGATAACGAGTGGGTCCAAATAATTCGATCGGGGTAGTTGCTGAACCATACCACATAGTTCCTGCAACAACAAAAGCCGCAAAAAAGACAGCAGCGATACTACTAGAAAGAACGGTTTCAATATTGCCCATACGTAATCCTTTGTATAGGCGTTGAGGCGGACGGACGCTAAGATGGAATAGGCCGGCTAATATCCCTAATGTGCCTGCTGCAATATGATGAGAGGCTATTCCTCCTGGAACAAAAGGGTCAAAACCTTCCACGCCCCATGCGGGACTTACAGGTTGTACTTTTCCAGTTAGTCCATAAGGATCCGATACCCATATTCCGGGCCCGTACAAGCCTGTTACATGAAATGCACCAAAACCAAAACAAGCGACCCCGGAAAGAAATAAATGAATTCCAAAAATCTTAGGCAAATCCAAAGAAGGTTTTCCTGTACGTTCATCAGAAAATATTTCTAGATCCCAATACACCCAATGCCAAATAGCTGCTAAAAAGCATAAGCCAGAAAACATAATATGCGCTCCGGCCACACCTTCGTAACTCCAAATGCCAGGGTCCGTTATAGTCCCCCCTGTAATACTCCAACCGCCCCACGAATTGGTTATTCCTAAACGAGTCATGAAAGGTATAACGAACATACCCTGTCTCCACATTGGATCAAGAACGGGGTCAGAGGGATCAAAAACTGCTAATTCATATAGAGCCATCGAACCGGCCCAACCAGCAACCAGAGCTGTATGCATGATATGAACAGAAATCAACCGACCGGGATCATTCAATACGACGGTATGAACACGATACCAAGGCAAACCCATAGAAATACCCCTTTATCAAAAATGACACTATGTAACTTTATTGCATTGGAAAAGACTATGACTATGCAATGGATCCCTTTTGTTCAATAGATTATCTCGGAACAAGGGTTAATGTTTGTTCTATTCTGTTTGTAATAATGGAACAATTAAGTTTGTAGGAACAAAGAGAAACAAATCTATTCTATACCCGATAAGTAGCAATACGCAATGGGGAGTTGATACCACCGTCCATGAGTAAATGCTTTCATACTTCTTTAGTATTGGAAGGCTATATTGGTAAGAATTTTCCTTTATTTATTCCGTCTTCTTAAACTAAACCTTTCTAGTCTATGCAGAAAATCTAATAAAGATTGATATTATAAAGACAATAACCCTAAATTATTACGTTTCCACATTAAAGTGAAATAGAGTACTTAATTTTTTTCTTTCATTTAATGCCTATTGGTGTTCCAAAAGTTCCCTTTCGAAGTCCTGGAGAGGAAGATGCAGCTTGGGTTGACGTATAGTGCGGCTTGTCAGATATCTTGGGTCATATGGGATTTCCCCGTTCTCTCTCCCGATTGAGATATCCTCCCTTTCACCCAAGAAAGATTGATTGAATCATCCAAAATTTGGAGCGTGAAATGGAATTAGATCTATTTTTAGTTTTCGGAGGATTCAAATTAATATTATCAATTAATAAAATTTATGGTTGGCTCGGGTGGACCAATAAAATCAAGTATCCAGGCTCCGTTTATAAAAACCCAATCCCAATTGGAAATATATTGAAGATTACTGCTATATAGTTTATTTACTTTAACTCTTAATCGTTTCAATTTGAAATTGAAACTCGAAAAAGAGTGATCTCAAGCAATCGAATAAAGTAATGATTGAATATTGAAATTGATGCAAGAAAAGATATGAAATAAAAAAAACAAACAAGTGGTATTGGAAACATTTGCCCTATATGTGCAAATCAAAATCGGACAGATCTTTACCCGGAGTAGAGCATAAACCTAAAAAAATGAAAGAGACCCATTCAAGAACAAGAAAATGACATCGTGGTTTGAATTGGATCTCGATGATATGATACATCAATGAAAAGTAAGTTCGATAATTTTAGTAAATTGTATTTTAATTATAGAAATCTTTTTCTATTATTATACCGGCAATTAGGTAATTTCGGGAAAGGAGCAAAAAGTAATCTTTCTTGAAAAATAGAAAAAGAGCCCCTTAATTATTCATTATTAAGTTGGCAAAACCTCGATGAAAAATCAAAAAGGATATAGAATCTACACATTGATTTTTTTCACAATTTTGTTTGAACCGTATGCATCAAAAGGTGCCTGTACGGTTCCTAAGGGATATAATTTTACCCTAATCAACCGACTTTATCGAGAAAGATTACTTTTTTTAGGTCAAGAAGTTGATAGCGAGATCTCGAATCAACTTATTGGTCTTATGGTATATCTCAGTATCGAGGATGATACCAAAGATTTGTATTTGTTTATAAATTCTCCTGGTGGGTGGGTAATACCCGGAGTAGCTATTTATGATACCATGCAATTTGTTCGACCAGATGTACATACAATATGCATGGGGTTAGCTGCTTCAATGGGATCCTTTATCCTGGTCGGAGGAGAAATTACCAAACGTTTAGCATTCCCTCACGCTTGGCGCCAATGGGTTTTTTATTTGAGAAAAAAAGACTATGCCTTCACTGTATGAAATATATTAAGTAATAATAGCATGGCACTTTGAATTCGATATGAGAAAATTTTTTTCTATTTTCTTTTCAAAACATTCGATTGGGTATCGAAAGAGTAGTATGAGATGAAGAGTATTCCTGATTTTTTTATATCAGGAGTCCGTTGTAGCGTCACAAACTTTTTTTATGAAAAAAACTCTATTTATGTTTGAAAGAGTACAAAAAATTTCTTCCTTTTTTTTCGGATCAAAAAGAAACTTTGGGATTGCTGAACTACAAACGAAATAAATATCAAGCAACGGAGCCATCATAGTATTTTTGAACTCCTACGAAAAGAAGGGTGGTAATTGGATAATTTACTGATCTGGATCTGATCGATTCGATATTTTCTCCTTTTTCAACAGAAAATAAAAAAAAGTAAATTCCATTGTAGAGCCGTATGCAATGTGAAAAAGATGCACGTACGGTTGTTCAATTCTATATTTTTCGTGTTATTCCGTATTTTTTTTTCTCTTCGCCTCATTGTGTTGTGCGAGATAGAAGAATTCTTTTTAGGGTATATCATCAGGGTAATGATTCATCAACCCGCGAGCTCTTTTTATGAGGCCCAAACGGGAGAATTTCTCCTGGAAGCGGAAGAACTTTTGAAATTGCGCGAAACCCTCACAAGGGTTTATGGACAAAGAACGGGGAAACCCTTATGGATTATATCCGAAGATATGGAAAGGGATGTTTTTATGTCAGCAACAGAAGCCCAAGCCCATGGAATTATTGATCTTGTCGCGGTCGAATAAAATGAATAAAAAAAGCGAAACATTTTAAATTTTATCTTGTTACTGGGTTTACCATATTCTGGGTTTAATATTCTATTAACTAGAAATACTTTCGGTTAGGATTGATCTAAACCAGCCCATTATGTATACGATTCAGCATGCCAACTATTAAACAACTTATTAGAAACACAAGACAGCCAATCAGAAATGTAACGAAATCCCCCGCGCTTCGGGGATGCCCTCAGCGCCGAGGAACATGTACTAGGGTGTATGTGTGACTCGTTCCGATTATGAGCTGGAACAAAAACAAAAGAAATAATTTTTCCAGTATCAATGATCAGTACTGGTGAATGGAATAGTATAAAACTCCTGTCACTATCTAAAACGAATAAAATGAAAAAGATCTATTCATCTATTGAGTATGAAATTTATGGTTTCTGTCAGTCTAAATCGGATTTAAGATACGACAATTAAAATTTCCCATTGGTAGCGAACGTTATCCATTTAGCGGGGAATCCTTTTTTAAGAGCAAAAAATTCCTGCTCCCATTTTTAGAAGAACGGACTAACAGGGTCAGCTATCCAGCTAACTTTCAAAATTAAATACCGTTACTGTATAGGTGGATCTCATTGTGAAAGACCTATTACTGGATAATTCATGGGTAGAGCCAAAATGTTTGAACTGTACAAGTTATTAATAAGATTCTGGAAATGAAGTAGAAGTAAAGGGCTCCGGTGTATAGAAAGGACCTCACCGTTTAAAAAGGAACCATAGAAACGAAGGAACCCACTATTTCTTTAATCATCTATATTTAACTTGAATTTACATTTTTTTAGTTACTTTTGTTTGATACATTAATACAATTTTTCTTTTTTTTGTCTTGTTTTAAGGTGAAATGTCAAAAAAAAAAAGAAAAAAATAGTGGTTGGGAAGGTTATAGTAGCAAAAGCCATTGGAATTTTTATTTTATACATTGGAAAAATCCGTTTTGTTATTGATAGACCAGGAGAAAAAAGAATAACTCAAAGAAAGAAAATTAATAAGTTATTCATCAAAGTTACATTTATTCAATGACTAGAGTTAAACGAGGATATATAGCTCGAAGACGCAGAAACAAAATTCGTCTTTTTGGATCAAGCTTTCGAGGGGCTCATTCAAGACTTACTCGAACTATTGCTCAACAGAAAATAAGAGCTTTGGTTTCGTCTCATCGGGATAGAGATAGACAAAAGAGAGATTTTCGCCGTTTGTGGATCACTCGGATAAATGCAGCAATTCGCGAAAGGGGGGTATACTATAATTATAGTAAATTTATACATGATCTGTACAACAGACAGTTGCTTCTTAATCGTAAAATACTTGCACAAATAGCTATATTCAATCCAAATTGTATTTCTATTATTTACAATGAGATCATAAAAAAAGAAAATTGCAAAAAATACCTCGAAATGATTTAAATGAAGTTCCCCGGAGTTTATTCTCCGGGAGTATTAAAGTAGGAATTAGTCTGATAAAGTACGATAAATAAATAAAAATCAACAAATCCATTCAAAAAAAATTCCCAATTTTTATATTATCTTACGACGTGACAATCAAATTTCGATTTTTCTAGATTATCCGATTTTTTTAGAATAAAACCCCAATTTGTGCTTGAGTTCAGATTCAAATTTTGATTCAATTCCATTATCAATTAAATAAGGAATAAGTCTATTTTTTATTTATTTTTGGTTCTAAAACTCGCAGTTCTAGTAGTCGACTCGGTTCTTTCAAACTGTTTTTCATTATTAAGAAAAGGTAACAAAGATAAAATACGAGCTTGTTTTATAGCACTAGTAATTAATCGTTGTTGTTTCAAGGTCAATCTATTCACCCGCCTAGATAAAATTTTTCCTTGTTCACTAATAAATCGACTAATTAAACTCATGTTTCTATAATCAATTCGATCCCCCGATTGAATCGGGGGCAAACGCCTACGAAAAGATCGCTTGGATTTAATAAGGGGTCGCTTAGATTTATCCATAGTTTGTTTAGTTTATTACTTATACCAAAAATCCTATTTCTTAATTCGAATTTTTTTTTAGGTCCAGCCAAAATAGGATTTTCTTTGTTTATTTCATAATTATTTTATATATTATATATAATAATTATGAAATATTGAATATGAAAATATATTTTCTAGTAAAAAAAAGAGTAAATAATATATATATTTCTTATATAATGAAAAATGAAAATTGTTTTGTCTCCTTACTTGAAGGGATAATAAACAGACGTTCAGTTTGATCTATTTCTTTATCTCTCCATGAATTGTATGTTTGGAACAATAGGGACAGAATTTTCGCAATTCCAACCGACTAGGCGTATTGTGGCGATTCTTTTGGGTAATATATCTGGAAACGCCCCTTGATCCCTTATTAACACTCTTTCGAACACAACTAGTACATTCCAAAATAACCTTTACTCGGACATCTTTACCCTTAGCCATGAACCCCCTTTTGGTATTTAATTCAAGCAACTTTTCCATTTTTTCCCTTCTTCAAGAAAAATAGAAAAGTTGCTAAAATAGAAGTTGCTAACTAGAAATACAATTCGCAATTCGAAAGATTTTGTGGAAATCAATAGAGTAATAATAGTTAAGTAAAGAACTACTGCGTAATCAAATTCAAAAGGGTTTCTAACTAGATATCTCTCTAATCATAGTATTTCATTTAAATATCGTGTAGAAAACTCTTAACTTAACCTGAACCTAAGTTTTTGGAAGGTTGAATCCACTTTTCTTCTTTACTAAACTAACCCTCTTTTTTAGAATAAATAAAAAAGGGTAGGGATTATTCACAGGTAGTTGCTTCTATCTCGAATCTTCGCTAAACCCTTTCCGTATTAATAACTAGAATGAAAAAAAGGGGAATGTCAACGCATCTGGAAAAAAACGATTGATTTCTATTAATATACCGGCTAAAGACCCAAACCATAAAGTACTTAGGACCGGTGCCACGGAAAGGTATGTTTTGAAATCTCGCATTGAAAATCCTCCTTTTGAATTTCTTTAATTGAAAAAATAAAGTAATACATATTGGATCTATGATCGGATGTATATATGATAGTTAAAGAATACTTGTCTTTGTACACAAAATGCCTAAGCTAAGTCAAATGAAAATTTCCAATAATAGAATTTAACGAGATTTTTTTAAGAAAAAGAATAGCATGTCCCTTATCTACCGAACTGAGCATTCCTACAACATATTTTTTTTAGTTTACGATAGGTTTTAATATACAAATACTTTCTATTATACCTTAGTATGAGAAGAGGCCGAAAAGAAGAGGAAATAGTCGAGCAAAAAAAATTCTGTATTTTCTTTTTATGGAAAAAAAGAATGTGGAAAACAAGGCAAGGATTCTTTACAATTACACTATAAAAACGAATTGAATTGAAAGGGATGTAGCGCAGCTTGGTAGCGCGTTTGTTTTGGGTACAAAATGTCACGGGTTCAAATCCTGTCATCCCTACCTAATTACTTTTACTCTGAGAAGTAAGGAGGAATTTATTGAAATTTTGATTAAAATCGAAGATACGGAATCTCTCTTTTTTTATGATACCTTATATGGTAGATAATCTATGCATACAGGATGTAGATATAGTTTTGAGTTATAAAAAACCATTCTTTCCAATCTTTCTTATCTATTGTGATAAGAAAGCGCTCTTAGTTCAGTTCGGTAGAACGTGGGTCTCCAAAACCCGATGTCGTAGGTTCAAATCCTACAGAGCGTGATTCCATTGTTGTTAAGTCAAGTTGAATTATAGAAATAGAAAAGAATTAGACTAAACTAAATGAACAGTAATCTAATCGAAAATTGACCTCCTGTTGATTTGAGAAAGGAGGAGGTCAATCAAAAAAAGATTTGTTAATTAATCAAAGATCCAACTGATCACCGCGTCTGTATTGTAAATATGCGGTCACAAATAATCCAGCCAAAGTAATAGGAATTAGACCTAAGACGATTCCAAATAGAAAAACTTCAATCATTTCAATTCGTTTGAAAAAAAAAAAGAAAGGTAATATCTATCCCTAAATATGAATCTGAATTCCCCACGAATCTCAATAACCAAAATGTCGCAGTAAAGAACTCTAAAATAGACGGAATCCTACAGTACAGAAAGATTTCTTGAGTTGTTTATTCAATTCATTTCAAATAAGTCGTATCTTGCTTAGACCTATAAATAAAGCAGAGGTTATAGTT